GCTTTTAAAGGAAAACAGTTCTCCACTAGCCTTAGGAGCCAGCATCTCTTGGTGCAAGTCCAAGTAAAAGCTGCCGTCCTGATAGCTTAACCAAAGCACTGGTCTTGTAAGCCAGAGATTGCAGCTTAACCCCTGCTCAAGACTTCAAGGCAAAAGGATTTTAACCTCCACTACTGACCCCCAAAGCCAGTATTCTATTTAAATTATGCCCTGCACCCCTATAGCTTAACCACAAAGCATAGCACTGAAAATGCTAAGATGAGCCCTAAAAAGCTCTAAGGGTATAAAGGTTTGGTCCTAGCCTTACCATCAACTGTTTCTCAACTTACACATGCAAGTCTCAGCACACCAGTGAGAACGCCCTTTCAACCTTCACCAGGCCAAGGAGCCGGCATCAGACACAACCCCTGTCCACAACGCCTAGTCTCACCACACCCCCAAGGGTCATCAGCAGTGACAAATTTTGAGCATAAGCGATAGCTTGACTCAGTTAGAGAAAAGAGAGCCGGCCAACCCGGTGCCAGCCGCCGCGGCTACCCCGTGGGGCTCAAGTTGAAGGTCATCGGCGTTAAGCGTGATTAAAGTTCTCTTAGATTAGGGCCAAATTAATACTTAGTTGTTTAAAGCTTGTCATTAAGAGGAACACAAACGAAAGTTGCCCTAACCCACACACTTGAATACACGACAGCTGGGGAACAAACTGGGATCAGATACCCCACTATGCCCAGCCGTAAACAATTAATCCACAACCATAAGCGCCAGGGAATTACGAGCCAAGCTTAAAACCCAAAGGATTTGACGGTGTCCCACCCCCCTAGAGGAGCCTGTTCTATAATCGATGATCCCCGCTACACCCGACCATTTCTTGCTTATCAGTCTGTATACCTCCGTCGAAAGCCTACCATGTGAACGCCCCCACAGTAGGTTCAATGATCCCCGTCAATACGTCAGGTCAAGGTGCAGCTTAAGAAATGGGAAGTGATGGGCTACAATTTCTAACCTAGAACAAACGAAAGGCTATGTGAAATCATAGTCACGAAGGCGGATTTAGTAGTAAAAAGAAAATAGAGTGTTCTTTTTAACCTGGCTCTGGGACGCGTACACACCGCCCGTCACCCTCTTCGATAGTGCTAACCCACAGTTTATAACCTATTTATACGTCTGAGAAGAGGCAAGTCGTAACATGGTAAGTGTACTGGAAAGTGCACTTGGTATATTACAAAATATAGCTTAACAAAAGCCCCCCGCTTACACCGAGGAGTTATCTGTTTGACCCAGATTATTTTGAGCCTTAAATCTAGCCCACACAACCCGCATGATACTCCTCGACATCTGTAAAAAATAAAACATTTTAACATTTTAGTATAGGCGATAGAAAAATTATTAGGCGCTTTAGACAGAGTACCGCAAGGGAAACATGAAATAGAAATGAAACAATTCTTACAGCCACAAACAGCAGAGACACCCCCTCGTACCTTTTGCATCATGGTCTAGCTAGTCCCCCCGAGCAAAATGAAAATTTTAGTTCGACACCCCGAAACTAGACGAGCTACTTCAAAACAGCCCACAGGGGCCAACCCCTCTCTGTTGCAAAAGAGTGGGAAGATTTTTAAGTAGAGGTGATAAGCCTACCGAGCCTAGAGATAGCTGGTTGCTCAGGAAAAGAGTTTTAGCTCTGCCTTAAGTTTTTTTATTTTATCAAACAAGCCTTTAAACTTAAGAGTTATTCAAATTAGGCACAGCTTATTTGAAACAGGATACAACCTCCACTACCGGGTAAACAAGGGTGATCAAAACTAAGTGGGCCTAAAAGCAGCCACCTTCCGAAAAGCGTCAAAGCTTATCTATTCTAACCCGCAATTTCTAAAATACTCCCTAACCCTTCATTCCTACTGACCCCCTTTATACTATTATAAAAATAATTATGCTAGAACTAGTAACAAGAAGTCACCCTTCTCCATAATGTAAGTATAAACCAAAACGGACCCTCCATTGGTGATTAACGTAAATGCAAGCCCCATAATAACACATACCCAGAAAACCTTATGGCCCCCCACGTTACCCTAACACTAGAACATTACAGGAAAGATTAAAAGAGAAAGAAGGAACTCGGCAAATTTTAACCCCGCCTGTTTACCAAAAACATCGCCTCTTGATAAAACATAAGAGGTCCAGCCTGCCCAGTGACAAAATTCAACGGCCGCGGTACACTAACCGTGCGAAGGTAGCATAATCATTTGTTCTTTAAATAAGGACTAGTATCAACGGCACCACGAGGGTTATACTGTCTCCTATCTCTAATCAGTGAAACTGATCCCCCCGTGAAGAAGCGGGGATCTAGCTATAAGACGAGAAGACCCCATGGAGCTTTAAACCCAACATGCACCCCCTCACCTAAACATCAACTTAACCTAGAGGACCTGCATGCTGGTTTTAGGCTGGGGGGGCCACGGAGTAAAATTAAACCTCCATAACAAATGGGCTAACACCCTTACCCACGATTTACAAATCTAAGAATTACCAAAATAATGTTTAATGACCCGATAATTCGATCAATGAACCAAGTTACCCTGGGGATAACAGCGCAATCTACTTCAAGAGCTCTTATCGACAAGTAGGTTTACGACCTCGATGTTGGATCAGGGTATCCTAGTGGTGCAACCGCTACTGATGGTTCGTTTGTTCAACGATTAAAACCCTACGTGATCTGAGTTCAGACCGGAGTAATCCAGGTCGGTTTCTATCTATAAAGAACCCCCCCTAGTACGAAAGGACCGGGGCGGTGTGGCCAATGCATAAACAAGCCAGACTCCCCCATCAATGAAACAATCTTAATCGACCAAGACCTAACACCCACCTCTAAACTAGAGGTATGTTAACGCAGCAGAATATGGCCATGCAAAAGACCTAAACCCTTTCAACTGGGGGTTCAAATCCCCCCGCTAACTTGTGAAACTCCTACTCATACACCTCTTACCACTACTTTATATTGCCCCCATCCTCCTTGCAGTGGCATTTCTAACCTTAGTTGAACGAAAAATCCTCGGCTATATACAAATCCGCAAAGGCCCTAATGTTGTGGGGCCTTTCGGACTTCTCCAACCAATCGCTGATGGCCTAAAACTATTTACAAAAGAGCCCATCCGCCCATCAACCTCCTCACAAACCTTATTCACCTTAACCCCGCCCCTAGCCCTAGCCCTAGCCATAATTATATGGGTGCCCCTTCCTCTCCCCACCCCTTACTCAGACTTAAACCTTGGCGTTTTATTTATTCTTGCTATCTCCAGCTTAACCGTCTACACAATTTTAGGCTCAGGCTGAGCTTCAAATTCTAAATACGCCCTTATTGGGGCCCTTCGAGCCGTTGCTCAAACTATTTCATATGAAGTTACCTTAGCTCTTACTATTTTGTGTCTTATTTTTTTAACCGGGGGATTTACCCTTTACGCCTTTAGCCTAACCCAACAGCATACTTATCTTATTTTGCCTCTATGACCGTTAGCCCTCATATGATTCGTCTCTACGCTAGCTGAAACAAATCGAGCCCCCTTTGATCTTACAGAGGGCGAATCTGAATTGGTTTCAGGCTTTAATGTAGAATATGCAGGGGGACCTTTCGCCTTATTTTTTTTGGCGGAATACGCTAACATTTTAATAATGAATACCCTCTCAACCATTATATTTCTCAACTCAAACGCACCTGTACTAGCCGCCTCTACAGCCGCACTTATGACCAAAGCATCTGTCTTATCCCTCTGCTTCCTATGAGTCCGAGCCTCATATCCTCGATTCCGCTATGATCAGCTCATACACCTCCTATGAAAAAACTTTCTCCCCTTAACTTTAGCCCTGGTTATTTTTCATATTTCAATCCCAATCTTTCTTCTCCTCACCCCCCCCTCCTCGTGGAAGCGTGCCCGAAAGCCAAGGATCTCCTTGATAGGGAGACTTATAGGGGTTCAAACCCCCTCACTTCCTTTAAAAAGACAGGAATCGAACCTATACACAAGAGATCAAAACTCTTAGCACTCCCTTTATGCTACTCGTTAGTAAAGTAAGCTAAACAAGCTTTTGGGCCCATACCCCAACAATGTCGGTTAAAATCCCTCCTTTACTGATTAACCCCCCTGCCCTAACAATATTCCTCATCAGCCTTGCCATCGGAACTACCATTACTTTATCAAGTCATCACTGACTCCTTGCCTGAATCGGATTAGAAATCAATACCTTAGCCCTGCTCCCCATTATAACGAAAACACCACATCCACGAGCCATTGAAGCGGCCACAAAATATTTTTTAACCCAAGCCGCGGCTTCCGCTTTAATACTGTTTTCATGCCTTATCAGCGCGCTACAAGCCGGAGAATGAGACATTGATACCCCCCCCGAATTAACAGTGAACCCCCTTTCTCTGGCCCTTATAATAAAACTAGGTCTAGCCCCCTTACACTTCTGACTGCCAGAAGTCCTCCAAGGAATCCCCCTCTCGACAGGACTTATTCTATCAACTTGACAAAAAATTCCCCCGATAATCCTTCTCTTACAAACCTCTCACAATATCAACCTAAGCCTAGCAGTTACTGTAGGCCTTACTTCAGTCTTAATCGGCGGCTGAGGCGGAATTGGCCAAACCCAACTTCGAAAAATCATAGCCTTCTCCTCCATTGGCCACCTCGGATGAATTATTCTTATTCTAAAGCTTAACCCCCAGCTCTCCCTTTTTAGCTTTATCTTGTATATTGTTATAACAACTGCCACATTCCTCTCGCTCATTATTCTCTCCACCACAAAAATATACCAAATCTCAATCTCATGAACTAAAAATCCTGCTCTAACTACAACTGTTATAATTACGCTTCTCTCCCTAGCAGGGCTCCCGCCTCTCACAGGCTTCCCCCCAAAATTATTGATTATCCTCGAATTAGTAAAGCAAAACATAACCATCCTTGCCACACTAGTCATGCTAGCCTCCCTACTAGCCCTATTCTTTTACCTACGCTTAACTTATATCATTACCCTCACATTAGCCCCAAATATTTATAGTTCAGTAACCACTTGGCGAGCTACTACAAAGCCTCACTTAACAGCCGCCATCATAAATATTTTAGCCTTAGCCCTCCTCCCCCTGACCCCAACCATTCTTCTTGTGTAGAAACTTAGGCTAGTAGACCGAAGACCTTCAAAGTCCTAAGCGAAGGTTGAACCCCTTCAGTTTCTGTAGGACTTGTAGGATACTAACCCACATCTCATGAATGCAACTCAAGCTCTTTAAATTAAGATAAAATCCTCTAGAGTGGCAGGCCTCGATCCCGCAATAATTTAGTTAACAGCTAAATACTCAATCCAGCGAGCTTCACTCTACTTCTCCCGTCTGGGTAAAACGGGAGAAGCCCCGGCAGGTATTACCTGCATCTTGGGGTTTGCAACCCCACGTGTTTACACCCCAGGGCTTAGTAAAGAGAGGACTCAAACCTCTGTCTTCGGAGCTACAATCCGCCGCCTGCTCGGCCACCTTACTCGTGATAATTAACCGCTGAATCTTCTCTACTAACCATAAAGATATCGGAACGCTATATCTAGTCTTTGGTGCTTGGGCGGGGATAATCGGAACAGCCTTAAGTCTGCTGATTCGAGCAGAGCTCAGCCAACCAGGGTCCCTACTAGGAGACGACCAGATTTATAACGTAATTGTGACTGCCCATGCATTCGTAATAATTTTCTTCATGGTCATGCCTGTCCTGATCGGGGGCTTCGGTAACTGGCTGATCCCTTTAATAATCGGCGCCCCTGACATGGCCTTCCCTCGAATAAACAATATAAGCTTCTGACTGCTCCCCCCCTCCTTCTTCCTCCTTCTAGCCTCCTCTGCAGTAGAAGCCGGTGCCGGCACCGGCTGAACTGTTTACCCCCCTCTGGCAGGAAACCTGGCCCATGCCGGCCCATCCGTAGACTTAGCCATTTTTTCTCTTCACTTAGCCGGGGTTTCATCCATCCTTGGGGCCATTAATTTTATTACAACAATTATTAACATGAAACCCCCAACTACTGCCCAATACCAAACCCCCCTCTTTGTTTGGTCTGTTTTAATTACCGCAATTCTTCTACTGCTGTCTCTCCCCGTTTTAGCCGCCGGGATCACAATACTTCTAACGGACCGAAATCTTAACACCACTTTTTTTGACCCGGCAGGGGGCGGGGACCCCGTTCTGTACCAACACCTGTTCTGATTCTTTGGTCACCCTGAAGTTTATATTCTGATTCTCCCAGGCTTCGGCATTATTTCCCATGTGGTTGCTTATTATTCTAATAAAAAAGAACCTTTTGGGTACATGGGGATAGTGTGAGCAATGCTCTCAATCGGCCTCTTAGGCTTCATCGTTTGGGCCCACCACATATTTACTACCGACCTAAATGTTGACACACGAGCCTATTTTACATCAGCCACAATAATTATTGCTATCCCAACAGGGGTTAAAGTTTTTAGCTGACTAGCCACAATGCATGGAGGAACCATTAAATGAGAGGCCCCGATATTGTGGGCCCTTGGGTTTATCTTCTTATTCACAGTCGGGGGACTTACCGGCATTATCTTGGCCAACTCTTCAATCGACATTGTTCTCCATGATACTTACTACGTAGTTGCCCACTTCCACTATGTTTTGTCAATAGGAGCAGTTTTCGCTATCATGGCCGGATTCGTTCACTGATTTCCCCTATTTACAGGCTTTACCCTTCACAAATTATGAACTAAAATCCATTTTATTATTATGTTTACGGGAGTTAACTTAACCTTTTTCCCCCAGCACTTCCTTGGATTAGCTGGAATGCCCCGCCGTTACTCAGATTATCCAGACGCATATGCCCTATGAAACACTATTTCATCAATCGGCTCCATAATCTCACTTGTGGCCGTAATATTAATAATGTTTATTGTTTGAGAAGCTTTCGCCGCTAAGCGCTCCTTTATAGGACTAGAACTCGCCTCAACTAATGTTGAATGATTATTAGGCGCCCCGCCTCACCACCACACATTTGAAGAATCAACTTTTTCTACTAAACTTATACGAGAAAGGAGGGAATTGAACCCCCATATTCTGATTTCAAGTCAGACACATGGCCCGTCTGTCACTTTCTTTGAAGGGTTAGTTAAATTATAACATTGCCTTGTCGGGACAAAATTATTAGTGAAAATCCTATACCCCTCTATGGCTCACCCCTCCCAACTCGGCTTCCAAGACGCAGCCTCACCTGTTATGGAGGAGCTTCTACACTTTCATGATCACGCTCTTATAGCGGTATTCTTAATTAGTATACTTGTTTTATACATTATCTCAACTCTAATAACAACAAAACTCTCTAATATTAACACAATTGATGCCCAAGAAATTGAAATGGTCTGAACAGTTATGCCTGCTATCATTCTTATTGTCATCGCCCTCCCCTCCCTCCGCATTCTATATTTGATAGATGAAATTAACACCCCAGATATAACTATAAAAACAATCGGGCACCAATGGTACTGAAGCTATGAGTACCCTGACTTTCCAAACTTAAGTTTTGACTCTTATATAGCCTCAACTAAAGACCTGGAGCCGGGCCACTTTCGCCTTCTAGAAGTGGATAACCGGATAGTCGCACCAATCGGGACAGCTATACGAATTCTCATCACCGCCGAAGACGTTCTTCACTCCTGGGCTATCCCAGCCTTAGGCCTAAAATCAGATGCCATCCCCGGTCGACTCAGCCAAGCCTCCTTTTTAATCACCCACCCGGGAGTTTATTATGGTCAGTGCTCTGAGATCTGCGGTGCTAACCACAGTTTTATGCCTATTGTAATCGAAGCCCTTCCAGTTTGAGAGTTCCTGAAGTGGGCAGCTTCAGCTCAAAATAGCTCATTAAGAAGCTGTAGTATAGCAACAGCCTTTTAAGCTGTAGGCAGGTGACTCAACCCACCCTTAATGAATGCCCCAACTTGACCCAGTCCCGTGATTCTGCTACCTTACCCTAACATGACTTATCTTCATATTTTTAACCCCACAAAAAATTCTAGCTCATACGAGTCTTAATAAGCCCAACATTAAAAAAGCAAAAACACTTCCCTCACAAGTCTGACCCTGAACCTGACAATAAACTTATTCGACCAATTTGCCTCTACAACCTTGCTAGGCGTCCCCCTCGTCCCCCTAGCTATACTATTCCCATGACTTCTTCTACCCACACCCCCCCTTCAATGAAAGCACAACCGGCTCCAAGCCTTCCAAAACTGATTTTTAATGTCGTTTACAAAACAACTCCTTATACCCCTAAATACTCCGGCGCACAAATGGGCCTCCCTGTTTGCCTCCTTATTGATCTTCCTTTTAACCATAAACCTATTAGGCTTGCTACCCTACACTTTTACCCCAACCACACAACTATCAATTAATCTCGGACTAGCCGTCCCACTCTGACTTATGACTGTTCTTGTAGGCTTTCGCAATCAACCTACGCACTCTTTCGCACATTTTTTACCAGAGGGCACACCAACCCCCCTTATCCCAGTACTAATCCTAATCGAAACTATTAGCTTAATTATCCGCCCACTGGCCCTGGGGGTTCGACTAACCGCTAATTTAACCGCCGGACACCTCCTCATTCATCTTGTATCCTCAGCCGTACCTGCAATCTTCTTTTTATCTCCTACCACCTCCCTAGTAACCTTTATAGTCCTTATTTTCCTCATAACTCTCGAGCTTATGGTGGCCATAATTCAAGCTTATGTTTTCGTATTACTCTTAAGCCTTTACCTTCAAGAAAATACTTATGGCCCACCAAACTCACGCTTTCCACATAGTCAACCCCAGCCCCTGACCCCTAACAGGGGCCGCTACCGCCTTTTTGATTACATCCGGCCTCGCCGCATGATTTCACTTCAACACCTTTATCGTTTTAATAATGGGCTTAAGCCTAATATTCGTGACTATACACCAATGATGGCGAGACGTTGTCCGCGAAGGGACCTTTCAAGGCCACCACACCATGCCAGTACAAAAGGGCCTCCGCTATAGCATAATCTTATTTATCACTTCTGAAGTTTTCTTCTTCATCGGCTTCTTTTGGGCATTTTACAATGCTAGTCTCGCCCCGACCCCAGAAGTCGGAGAGTGCTGACCCCCTACAGGAATCGCCCCTTTTAATCCCTTAGAAATCCCCCTCCTCAACACAGCAGTCTTACTAGCCTCCGGGGTCTCAGTCACATGGGCCCATCACAGCATTATGCAAGCCGACCGTAAGGGAGCTATTCAAGCTTTAGCCATTACAGTCACCCTAGGCCTATACTTTACCCTCCTCCAAGCCGCAGAATACTGTGAAGCCCCCTTCACAGTTGCTGACGGAATTTACGGCACTACTTTTTTCGTGGCCACAGGCTTTCACGGCCTTCATGTTATTATTGGTTCTATGTTCCTTACCGCGACTCTTTTACGCCAACTATTCTTCCACTTTACCTCCTACCACCACTTTGGCTTTGAAGCCGCCGCATGATACTGGCACTTTGTGGACATTGTCTGGCTGTTCCTTTACGTATCGATCTACTGATGAGGTTCTTATTTCCTTAGTACAATGAGTACAGGTGATTTCCAATTATCTAACCTTGGTTAAACCCCAAGAGGAAATAGTGTTAATATTCTTCTCTATTACCTTCCTCCTCTCAATCATTTTAGCCCTTATCTGCTTCTGGCTCCCACTGACTTCCCCGGATACAGAAAAACTCTCCCCCTATGAATGCGGCTTCGACCCCTGCGGGTCCGCCCGACTCCCATACTCAATACGGTTTTTTCTTATCGCTATTCTCTTTCTTCTGTTTGACTTAGAAATCGCACTGCTGCTCCCCACTCCCTGAGCCATACAACTCCCCAACCCAACCGCAACCTTCGTCTGAGCCTCCCTCCTCATTGCCCTCTTAACCTTGGGCCTCATTTACGAATGACTTCAGGGAGGCCTTGAGTGAGCTGAATGGGGTGTTAGTCCAAAAAAGACAACTGATTTCGACTCAGTTAATTATGGTTTAAACCCATAATACCCCTATGACCTTTATATTAATTATTATGTTCTCAACTGTCCTCGCGGGCCTATCTTTCCACCGAATACATCTACTCTCAGCCCTCTTATGTTTGGAGGGTATAATATTAACTATTTTCATGGGGCTTAGCCTTTGGCCTAACCAGCTGTCCTCAACCCCCTTTATAGCCCCCCTTATTATATTAACAATAGCGGCTTGTGAAGCAGGACTGGGCCTCTCCTTAATAGTTGCTACAGCCCGCTCTCACGGCAGCGATAACCTTAAAACTTTAAACCTCCTACAATGTTAGTAGTTTTTTCCGCCTGAACTTTAATATCACTTACAGCCCTCCTGGCGCCAGCTAAGCACTTATGAGCCTTGGTCACCACCCAGGGATTTTTAATTACACTTTCTTCTGCCTTCTGAATTTTCCTTCAGGACTTTAATTTTTCCCACCCCCTCTTTTTTATTGACAAGATCTCCGGCCCCTTAGCTATTTTAACTTGTTGGCTATTCCCCCTAACAATATTAGCCAGCCAAAACAAAATGCGGCTTGAGCCAGTTAACCGCCAACGGATTTATATTATAAATAGCGTTTTTTTGCAATTCACAACCCTTTTAGCCTTCACAGCCTCAGACCTAATGCTCTTCTTTATTTTTTTTGAGGCCTCTTTAGTTCCAACTATGATTATTATTACCCGCTGAGGCGCCCAAGAGCGACGATTAGAAGCGGGCATATACCTGGCGTTCTACACAATATTAGGGGCAGTCCCGTTAATAATTTGACTCACAAAATTCTACTCTACACATGGCTCTTTACTCCCCTCCTTCACTCACACCGTACACATTGCTCAGGCCGCAACAAATTGCCCGGGCCTATTTTGAGCAATTTGTAATGCAGCATTCCTAGTAAAACTACCAATATACTACTTTCACTTGTGACTCCCCAAAGCCCATGTAGAAGCCCCAATTGCAGGCTCCATGATCCTAGCCGGCACCCTCCTTAAGTTGGGCGGCTACGGGATTCTCCGAGCCTCCCCCCTTCTCCAAGAAGCCACCCTAAGCCAAACACTTTTCATCATGCTTATCGCCATTCTAGGCATCTTAGCTACCGCGCTCCTCTGCCTGCGACAAACCGATTTAAAATCGCTCATTGCCATATCATCAGTCAGCCATATAAACCTTGTAATCGTCGCCACCCTATTATCTTCCCCAGGAAGCTACTCGGGGGCAATAGCAATAATAATTGCCCACGGCCTAACTTCGTCGGCTCTTTTCTGCCTTGCTAACACCTCTTATGAACGAACAAACAGTCGAACAATAATCCTGTTACGCGGTACACTACTTACACTTCCCCTTGCCGGGGCATGATGACTAATTATTGCTTTGTTCAACTTAGCCCTCCCCCCGACAATTAACTTTGCAGGAGAAATACTGATCATAGTCTCACTCTATGATTGGTCCCCCCTTGCCTTTTTAGTTGTTGCTATCAACCTTGTCCTGACAACTGCTTATACTCTTTATGTCTTATGAATAACCCAACGCGGCCCCCTTCCAAAACATATTAAAACTCTTTTCCCCTCCTTAGTTCGTGAACACCTTCTTCTCCTTCTACACATTTTACCCGGTTTTCTGCTTATTCTTAAACCGGGACTACTCTTCGGCATATAGCCAACTAAGCAACCCTCTACTTAATCACACGAGCCTGCCAGGCGTAATGAGAACTGCTAATTCCTCATCACATGGTTCGACTCCATGCTCGCTCGCACTTATACTTTGTTAAATCCCGGTACAAGTTATGCCCTCACTATATATAATCGTCTTCGCAACAACAATTTCCTCAATCGCCCTGATTGCCGCCCCATTAATAAACGCTAAGTCAAAAGCCTTTTGCTTAGCCACAAAAAATGCGGTAAAACTAGCATTTTTTATATCGCTCCCCTCTTTACTCATTTTTGTATCTCAGGGCCAAGTAAGTTCTTCTATAAACATAAAGTGATTTGACCTGGGGATTATAAATCTCTCGCTCACAACACAATTTGATATATACACCATTATCTTCCTTCCCGTGGCCTTTTTAGTTACATGAAGTATTCTAGAATTCTCCCTCTGGTATATACAAATTGACCCCAACATTGAACAATTTTTTAAGTACCTTTTAATTTTTTTACTGGCCATAATTATCCTCGTCTGTGCCGGAAACCTTCTTCTCCTTTTTGTGGGCTGAGAGGGGGTGGGCATCATGTCCTTCCTACTGATCGGTTGATATTATGCCCGAAGTGACGCTGCCACTGCAGCACTACAAGCCGTTCTCTATAACCGCCTGGGGGATATCGGCTTTTTATTGACACTATGCTGACTGATAAAAAACACCCAATCAGTAGAGCTCCCTCACATTCTTTCAACCCCCCCCCAGACAATTCTTCTCATCGGCTTTATCACCGCTGCAGCGAGCAAGTCCGCCCAATTTGGCTTTCACCCCTGACTTGCCTCCGCGATAGAGGGCCCAACACCCGTATCTGCTCTCCTCCATTCCAGCACAATAGTAGTAGCCGGCATTTTCCTTCTTATTCGCGTACATCCCCTTCTTTCACACAATTCAACAGCCCTGACGACTTGTCTCTGCCTGGGGGCCCTGTCCACATTCTTTGCTGCTTCATATGCCCTAGCCCAAAATGATATTAAAAAAATTATTGCATATTCTACCTCCAGTCAATTAGGTTTAATAATAGTGGCAATTGGCCTCGACCTGCCTTACCTCGCTTTTTTCCACATCTCCACACATGCATTTTTTAAAGCCATACTATTTCTCTGCTCCGGACTTATTATTCATTCCGTCAATGATGAACAAGACATTCGAAAAATGGGGGGATTACAACACGCCCTCCCTATAACAACAACATGCCTCTCAATCGGAAGCCTCGCCCTTATAGGAACCCCATTCCTCGCCGCCTTTTACTCCAAAGACGCCATCATCGAGGCGGCGAGCACATCAAATATTAACTCAATAGCCCTGCTCCTAACTCTTGTCGCAACCGCTTTTACCGCAGTTTACAGTATGCGCTTAATCTACTTTACTTCAATAATGCATGCCCGAATAAGCCCCGTCCTCTTGTGTAATGAAAATGACCGCCGAGTGTTAAACCCCTTAGCACGCCTTGCCGCCGGAACTATTACAGCAGGCCTGTTAATCAGCAACACTACCCTATCTAACTATCCCCTCACTCACTCTATACCAACTCATATAAAATTAACTGCCCTTATCATTACAGTTATTGCTTTCGCTATCGCCTACGATCTAGCCAAAGTATTTTGAACAACCCCCCCTATAAACTACGGAACCAAAAAATGTGACCCGTCATTTCTTAATCAGGTTATACACCGCTCATCTTCTAATACAACCCTCAACTTAGCCTGATACCTTGTCACTCACCTCACAGAGTCCCTCCTAATAAAAAAACTTGGCCCAAACTACATCGAAATGTCTCAACTTCAGCCAACCAAAGTTATTCAACTCACCCAAACCGCTCAAATTAAGGCCTATCTTTCTGTCCTATTTATTACCCTTATCTTTGTAGCCTTAGTCTTATAACAACGCTAAGGTTCACCCCAACTGCTCCATTTAAGTTAAGTCTCTGGACCCCTCACAGCACGCAAAGCCCCCCCCCATTTGTAACCTCGCACCACCTCCAAGACTACAAAGAGAGTCAACAACAAAGCCCATCCCCCCAAAAACAAGATCCACCCCCCGCTACATAACATGTCCCCAACTCCCCACCACTCTTTATGACCCACCCCTCACCCTCCCCCCCCCAGAAAAACCTTTATTTCACCACATTCTGCCAACACCCCCCATAAAATCAACAGTGTAATATTATACGAAATAAGATACCAAACAACCACACGACTGCCCCATGCCTCAGGATACGGCTCTGCCACTAACGCTGCACAGTAGGCAAACACAACCATCATTCCCCCTAAATAAATAAGAAACAGCACTAAAGACAAGAAACTAACTCCCCCCTTAACCAACACTAAACACCCCGCCCCAGAACCCCCCACCAAACCCAAGGCAGCAAAATAAGGAGATGGGTTAGAAGCCACCGCTAAAAACCCCACCAACAAGCATAATTCTATTATCATTGTTTCCACTAGGACTCTAACCTAGACCTGCAGCTTGAAAAGCTGCCGCTGTAATTCAACTATAAAAACTTATGGCCCCAACAACACGGAAATCCCACCCCCTTATTAAAATTATTAACGGCTCATTCATTGACCTCCCCACCCCAGCCAACATCTCCTCTTGGTGGAACTTCGGCTCTCTTCTAGGGGTCTGCCTAATTGCCCAAATCATCACAGGATTATTGCTAGCAATACACTATGCAGCCGATACCACCCTCGCATTCTCCTCTATTGCCCACATTTGTCGAGATGTCAACAACGGCTGACTCCTTCGTAACCTTCACGCCAACGGCGCATCCCTCTTCTTTATCTGCATTTATCTTCATATCGGACGAGGCCTTTACTACGGCTCCTACTTATTTACGCAGACGTGAAACGTGGGGGTGGTCCTACTGCTTCTCGTAATAGCCACAGCCTTTGTAGGCTACGTCCTCCCATGAGGACAAATATCCTTCTGAGGCGCTACAGTGATCACCAACCTCCTCTCAGCCGTCCCGTACCTCGGCACTAACCTTGTTCAGTGGGTGTGAGGGGGTTTCTCAGTAGACAACGCCACCCTTACCCGATTCTTCACATTTCACTTTATCCTCCCCTTCATTATTGCCGCTACAAGCATCATCCACCTCCTGTTCCTCCACCAAACAGGGTCTTCCAACCCAACAGGCCTCAATCCCAACCTGGATAAAGTAACATTCCACCCCTTCTTCTCCTATAAGGACCTCCTCGGCTTTATTATTATGCTCGGTATCCTCGCCACTCTGTCCGCATTCGCCCCCAACCTTCTCGGGGACCCAGATAACTTTACACCCGCTAACCCTTTGGTCACCCCCCCCCACATCAAACCAGAGTGGTACTTCTTATTTGCCTACGCCATCCTACGCTCTATCCCCAACAAACTCGGAGGGGTACTCGCCCTTCTACTCTCTATCATAGTCTTGCTCCTCATGCCCCTCACCCACACCTCGAAACTACGGTCACTTATATTCCGCCCGATCGCAAAGACCTCCTTCTGAACATTAATTGCCGTTACAGCCATCCTCACCTGGATTGGCGGACAGCCAGTAGAAGACCCCTTCATTATCATCGGCCAACTCAGCTCCGGACTTTACTTCTTCATCTTCACCTTCCTTGCTCCCGCATTAAGCCTCTTAGAAAATAAGCTCCTTAAAATCTTATAACGCAACAACTGCCACCGACCCACTGAAGGACACATACTATGTCTAATCAGCATTCATATTTATATTTGATCTTAAGACGTACATATCCATCCTTAAGAACATATTATGCTTAATCAGCATTCATATATATGTGCATTTCCCCATATTATGTGTAGTTACCATATTATGTCTAATCAGCATTCATATTTATATTTGATCTTAAGACGTACATATCCATCCTTAAGAACATATTATGCTTAATCAGCATTCATATATATGTGCATTTCCCCATATTATGTGTAGTTACCATATTATGTCTAATCAGCATTCATATTTATATTTGATCTTAAGACGTACATATCCATCCTTAAGAACATATTATGCTTAATCAGCATTCATATATATGTGCATTTCCCCATATTATGTGTAGTTACCATATTATGTCTAATCAGCATTCATATTTATATTTGATCTTAAGGCGTACATATCCATCCTTAAGAACATATTATGCTTAATCAGCATTCATATATATGTGCATTTCCCCATATTATGTGTAGTTACCATATTATGTCTAATCAGCATTCATATTTATATTTGATCTTAAGACGTACATATCCATCCTTAAGAACATATTATGCTTAATCAGCATTCATATATATGTGCATTTCCCCATATTATGTGTAGTTACCATATATATATGCATTTCCCCATACTATGTATAATCACCATATATGTATATATGCATTTCCCCATACTATGTATAATCACCATATATGTATATATGCATTTCCCCATACTATGTATAATCACCATATATGTATATATGCATTTCCCCATACTATGTATAATCACCATATATGTATATATGCATTTCCCCATACTATGTATAATCACCATATATGTATATATGCATTTCCCCATACTATGTATAATCACCATATATGTATATATGCATTTCCCCATACTATGTATAATCACCATATATGTATATATGCATTTCCCCATACTATGTATAATCACCATTCTTGTACTTTCACCAAGCATATCATAACCCCTGGATAAGCTTAATATTGCAAATTAATAATCTGGCATATTAATGAAAATCCCTTAACAATGAGTTGTTGCGGTTCATACTATGAATACTAGATTGGACCTTCCCTTGTTAGAGTCCATTCGTATCATAACCCAAGTGAGTCCAACTGGATCTTCCAAATTCCTCGATTCCAGATAATCTGACGTAATGATTTACCTATATAATGTTTAATTTTACCCCTTAAGGGTTACATAACACCTTTACCCTACAACTGAATGCTTCTAGCCATTTTATCAAGATAAGACCTCAACTTGCATATCATCACGCTTACCCCTTCAACATTCTTCCTTAATCAACTACTATGGACTATCTCATAAAAACATCAACTGATTAATTGCAATGATTATTACATACAACATGAATTTGCCAGTTCAATGGGTATGCACCGGCGCATGGTCCTCTCTTCCAACCCGGACTGGAGACATAACCCCTACTCATAAAGCGCTATCGTACCCCCGTCACCCACTACGTCGATCGGTACCAGATCGACGATATACCTCCAATGGTCCACAATTGAAGTATAACCTACCGTCGCTGTTACAGAAGGTATCTGACGGAGTTAAATCTATGGACACATATCGTAACCGGGCAAAGAATGTGTCTTAAAAGGTATCCCTTCTATGCAGCAAGGACCTGCTTACAAGCTCAGACCACTTAATGACAGCCAACTATTGGTATTTTTTATTTTTTTTTGGTTCTGGTTTTCATCAACATCTTGGAGTGGGCCTACTGCATCTCAGAAGATGGGACATAAAATGCAGGTTTAATTCATCACCATAATCTCAGATCACGGGCACTAGTACAAGGGTGGACATATTATGCAACTGCATTGATTCCCCATTTTCTCTTGTATGATGCATTTAAATGAATGCTAGATGGACATAATGTAATCTCACCATTATTGCTCTTTCCCCCCGGTGCTTCGCAAAAATTTTTTTTTTCCTTACCCCCCCCTACCCCCCCCAAATTAGGGGTTTTCCTATAACCTTTATTTTGGTTACGGAAGTTTTATGTTAAAGAAATTTCCCCCCCCCCCGTGTAGAACTTAATATAACTTGCCTTAAAACCCCCCCCGAGATTAAGGATTATAGAAACTTCAGCCACAGGGCTTCTATCCCAACGTGAATGCAACCCACAACAAACACTACCCATGCATGCTAAATCATGTGTACCACGAAAGCCTTAGCACACCCCTGTATTTAATAACATGAGTGTAATTAAGTAATAATACTAGGCCGTGACTCTAGAATCGAAAGTTAAAACCCTTCTACTCATCTACTTATAACTTTATTACCCCGCAGTTCCCACAACCCACCTGAATCAAGCATGTCCCTGTCTCCATAACAACCCCCGTACTAAACATAAAGATCAACAAACGGCCCCAATAATAGTAGCTTCCACCTATTAAGTGTCCCCCTGAATTAAACCC